TTATAAGAAAGTTTTTAGGTCAAAAATGAATATTTGTGAACAATGTGGATATCATTTGAAAATGAGTAGTTCAGATAGAATCGAACTTTCGGTTGATTCGGGCACTTGGGATCCTATGGACGAAGACATGGTCTCTATTGACCCCATTGAATTTCACTCGGAAGAGGAACCTTATAGAGATCGTCTCGATTCATATCAAAGAAAGACAGGTTTAACTGAGGCTGTTCAAACAGGCATAGGTCAACTAAATGGGATTTCCATAGCAATTGGGGTTATGGATTTCCAGTTCATGGGAGGTAGTATGGGATCCGTAGTAGGCGAGAAAATCACCCGGTTGATCGAATATGCTACTAATAGATCTCTACCTGTTATTATAGTGTGTGCTTCTGGAGGAGCACGCATGCAAGAAGGAAGTTTGAGCTTGATGCAAATGGCTAAAATATCTTCCGCTTTATATGATTATCAATTCAATAAAAAGTTATTCTATGTATCAATCCTTACATCTCCTACAACCGGTGGAGTAACGGCCAGTTTTGGTATGTTGGGAGATATCATTATTGCTGAACCCAATGCTTACATTGCATTTGCGGGTAAAAGAGTAATTGAACAAACATTGAATAAGACAGTACCCGACGGTTCACAAGCGGCTGAGTATTCATTCCATAAGGGCTTATTTGATCCAATCGTACCACGTAATCCTTTAAAAGGTGTTCTGAGTGAATTATTTCAGCTACACGGTTTCTTTCCCTTGAATCAAAATTCAAGTAGAGCGCTAGGCTCAGGTATTTGTAGCGAACTTTAGTTCATCGGAATCAAAGTCAAAATAAGAAGAGTGGGGTTTTCTTTAGTAACATAAGTTCTATAGGAAGTTTCGGATAATTACTTTTTTTTATCCATATTTTTTATCCTACCCCTATTCATGATTAGTAATCAGCAACTCTCTATCAAGAGGAAAAGAGTGAATTCTTCCTTCCGCGGAAAGGAATTGGGAAAAAATTCAAAAGAATTTCATGTTCCCTTCTTTCATATTAATATATATCGTATTAATAATATATAAAATATAAATAGACCGTATTAATCTATATATATTAATCTATATATATAGATTAATTCAAATCTATTAAGGGAAGTGTTGTATATTTTTTTTATCTCCCGAGAACTTACATTTTGACTATGAATTCCTGTTGGATCGGATTCTAACGAATCCTTAGGAAACTCGTAAGAAACTCTTTATTAGAAGATAAGGGCGGTAGGACAAGAATAATAAAGCAGATTATCAGCCATATATTTCTTGTAGAAAGATAATATAGGGACACTTATTTAGCTCTACATTCCTTGCACTTATTATATATATATATACTTAATAATACTTATAATAGATATACTTATCATAACATAAGATATCTTTATAACAGGTACAAATATTAAATCGAGGTACCCATTCTATGACAGATCTCAATTTACCCTCTATTTTTGTGCCTTTAGTGGGCTTAGTGTTTCCTGCAATTGCAATGGCTTCTTTATCTCTTCATGTTCAAAAAAACAAGATTGTTTAGATCCGATAGGGAAAAATTTCATCAATTTATTTCAACACTTGGACTTGGATCATAGATATCTATTTAGTGGAATATGGTACGACATGTGGCTCCTTCCGAGCACAAATAAAAAAGTGGTTATGCATGCGGATACATGATATATGGATAAATCCATATGCATGTATATGTGGGGATAGCGGTTTTAAAATGGATCAGCAGATATCTGAAATAGAAAGTCAACGTATCTATATTATGTAGATATACATAGTGGTATCATATGAAGGGGATGTTATTATTTTATATCTAACCAATTCGATGAATTACTCCTAATAGTTCACATCATAATAGTGCTAGTTGATGAGAGTGACTTCGGGAGCAAAACAAAAAAAAAAAAGTAAAATCAAATTTATTTGGCTTATTCCCTTCTCTCAATTCCAATAGGGTGCAACTGGATCTAGTATGAACTATCGATCAGAACGTATATGGGTAGAACTTATAACGGGGTCTCGAAAAACAAGTAATTTCTGCTGGGCCTGTATCCTTTTTTTAGGTTCACTAGGGTTCTTATTGGTTGGAACTTCCAGTTATCTTGGTAGGAATCTGATATCCTTATTCCCGTCTCAGCAAATAATTTTTTTTCCACAAGGAATCGTGATGTCTTTCTATGGGATCGGGGGTCTGTTCATTAGTTCCTATTTGTGGTGCACAATTTCGTGGAATGTAGGTAGTGGTTATGATAGATTCGATAGAAAAGAAGGAATAGTGTGTATTTTTCGTTGGGGATTTCCTGGAATAAATCGTCGCATCTTCCTTCGATTACTTATGAGAGATATCCAATCGATCAGAATAGAAGTTAAAGAGGGTCTTTATCCTCGACGTGTCCTTTATATGGAAATCAGAGGCCAGGGCGCCATTCCCTTGACTCGTACTGATGAGAATTTTACTCCACGAGAAATTGAACAAAAAGCTGCGGAATTGGCCTATTTCTTGCGCGTTCCAATTGAAGTATTTTGAAATGAACTGAAAGAATGAATGCTTTCTCAGTATGAGAGAAGGAACCCCCTTATTTAATATAACTGAAGTTTCTTCGGAACGTTCATTCGAGCAAAACATGTTAAATTCTATTTACCCCGTTCCGTTGGTAATCCTTCCGTGGCCATAGACCATAGAATAAAGCAGGCGGACGTATACGGAACAACCATAATAAGAAGCAATTTTGGTCGACCAAAACTATTTTTGATGCATATAGAACTCAATTCTACTAGTAACAAGTCTAATAAGTATGTATTCATCACACATATCAGAGCACTTCGGAATACAGTACATAATTTCTTCCCTTTTTAGGGCCAATACTTTGAATTGATACATTCGATACAGATGTATCATATCTCGTTAATTATCTTTCTTTTGTCAATCGATGTTTCTTTTTTGATCTTAGCTCTTTGATGACCAAACGCTTAGATTTTTCATAACTATCTCTCTCGTTTTGCCACCCATTTCGGATTTCATTATTAATATTCTTCAGAAATATCCCTTCAATTATTCCTGGGTTGAGGGTAGCCAGTGAGAAATATTTCGAAAAAAAAAAATAATTGAGGGGAGTTCTTTCGTCTAGAAATCCAAATAATATTCATTATGTCAAGTGGTTCTTTTGGGCATTCATCGAAAGAACAAATGAGGATATAATTGGTGCGAATTTGACCAACTGAGATATCTGGGAAAAATATTTGATTATTTCTTCATCCGAAACGGACCCTTATTCTATTTCTATATTCTTTTTAGATCCAAGGACTAAACAATTCAAAAAAAAAAAAAAGGAATAGATCCATAGGTTCCATACCTTGTTATAGAACTCATGCTTCATAGAAATATCGGATCAGATAGAGTCGGCGAATGAAGCGGGTTCATTAACAATTCACAGATTCAAAGTGTCAAAAAAGAAAGCATTGACTCCCCTCCCATATCTTGCATCTATAGTCTTTTTGCCCTGGTGGATCTCTCTCTCATTTAATAAAAGCCTGGAACCTTGGGTTACTAATTGGTGGAATACCGGACAATCCGAAACTTTTTTGAATGATATTCAAGAAAAGAACGTTCTAGAAAGATTTATAGAATTAGAACAACTATTCTTGTTGGATGAAATGATAAAAGAGTACCCGGAGACACAGATACAAAAGCTTCGTATAGGAATCCACAAAGAGACGATACAATTGGTCAAAATGCACAATGAAGATCATATCCACATCATTTTGCATTTCTCGACAAATATAATCTGTTTTGCTATTCTAAGTGGTTATTCTATTCTGGGTAATGAAGAACTTGTCATTCTGAATTCGTGGGTTCAGGAATTCCTCTATAGCTTAAGCGACACAATAAAGGCTTTTTCTATTCTTTTATTAACTGATTTATGTATCGGATTCCACTCACCCCGTGGTTGGGAAATAATGATTGGTTCGGTCTACAAAGATTTTGGATTTGCTCATAACGATCAAATTATATCTGGTCTTGTTTCCACTTTTCCAGTCATTCTAGATACAATTTTGAAATATTGGATCTTCCATTATTTAAATCGTGTATCTCCTTCACTTGTAGTGATTTATCATTCAATGAATGAATGAATGAAGAACTCATTTGATCTGCTGATATCAATCAAATCATGATGCTACTTCGTACATAAACAAACCATTTTGAAGCTTACTCACTCTTTATACTTCTACCCACCCAGGGATTCCTCCTATATTTCAGTACAATTATTCCAGTACAATGGCAGAATCGTGGATAGGGAACTATACTAGCTACCTACCTAATTTATTGTAGAAATTTCCGGGATCAATGATTGGACCATGCAAAATAGAAATACCTTTTCTTGGGTAAAGGAAGAGATGACTCGATTCATTTCCGTATTGATCATGATATATGTAATAACGCGGACATCTATTTCAAACGCATATCCCATTTTTGCGCAGCAGGGTTATGAAAATCCACGAGAAGCAACTGGGCGTATTGTATGTGCCAATTGCCATTTAGCTAATAAGCCCGTGGATATTGAGGTTCCACAAGCTGTGCTGCCTGATACTGTATTTGAAGCAGTTGTTCGAATCCCTTATGATATGCAACTGAAACAAGTTCTTGCTAATGGTAAAAAGGGGGCTTTGAATGTCGGGGCTGTCCTTATTTTACCCGAGGGATTCGAATTAGCTCCCCCCGATCGTATTTCTCCCGAGCTGAAAGAAAAGGTGGGCAATCTGTCTTTTCAGAGTTATCGCCCCACTAAAAGAAATATTCTTGTGGTGGGTCCTGTTCCTGGTCAGAAATATAGTGAAATCGTCTTTCCCATTCTTTCTCCGGACCCTTCTACTAAGAAAGACGTTCACTTCTTAAAATATCCCATATACGTAGGCGGGAACAGGGGAAGGGGTCAGATTTATCCCGATGGGAGCAAGAGTAACAATACAGTCTATAATG